TAAATAGATACGAATACAGCAGAAAAAAAGGGGGGGGAATCAAAAAAACAAGTAGAGACAAATTTTACAAAGTTATATACAAGTCGCTACCCCCCCTCGGTATTTCTTTAATTGAATTTCGTTTGATTAGACGGAAGTTCCTTAAAAACTTCCGCTTTCTTTAAAAGATTCTGAACAGTTTCTGTGGGTTGAGCACCCTTTTCAAGGAAATCTAGAATAACAGGAACATTTAAATAAGTTTGATTCTTCATTGGATCATAAAATCCCACCTTTCTAAGATCTTTTCCTTCTCTTCGGGATCGAACATCAATTGCAACGATTCGATAGACGGCTCATTGGGATAGATGTAGATGAACAATACCCCCCCCTAGAACCGTATAGGAAGTTTTCTCCTCGTACGGCTCGAGAAAAAATGATTTGATTTGACGTTTTGTCTATGTATGCAATTCTAATAAATAAAATGACAAATGGGCCTATAAAATCAATTAGACTATGATTTCAGTCTTTTTTTTTTCTTCCTAAAAATGAAAAAGAAACCATTCGTACTCATAACTCAAGTTGGATAACTCTCAACTAGCTCAAAGGAAAAATCTTTAGTAAATTTCATTTATTGAGTGGTCTTTACCCCCTTTTGTTTCTCTCGTTTCAAATTCTATTTGGAGTCTTTAGTCTGATCCAGTTATTGAGACTATCGAGACAATAAAAATGGTGTTTCCTTGTTCTTAGATCCTTTATTCTTATTTTTAATCATTGGGTTTAGACATTACTTCGGTGCTTCTTAATCCTTTCAAAATGGCAGCAACATACCCTTTTTGATTTCTTTCTATCAAAGAATCCTATGGACAGTTGATTCACGCGTGATACACTTTGAATCGAAAAAGTTGGATAAATTCCAACAAGTTTTACTTTTGAATTGAAAACTTGCTCGAATTGGATGCTTTCGATTTCTATATGGAAGATACATTTACGAAGTTGTTCCGATTGATTGGCATTAACCCTAGATCCTTGCCCCCGAGAAATGAATTAATCCTTTCTACTCGAGCTCCATCGTGGACTATTTACAACCCAACAAAAAATCGAGTGTAACAGAACAAACAATGTCGAGCCAAGAGCACCCTCATTTCTAGATAAATCGAAAATGGTGGATGTAAAAATCCACAATGGATCGTGTCCTTCAAGTCGCACGTTGCTTTCTACCACATCGTTTCAAACGAAGTTTTACCATAACATTCCTCGAATTTGGAACCGGTATGGAATTGATTCAATCATGGAATCATGAATAGTCATTGGTTCGGTTGTACATAGACATCGTAATCTAAACTTTTTCTTCTATATATGATATGTGTATGTGGAACGATTTTTCTGAAAAAGTCTTAGCAAGAAAGCATCTTTAACATACATAAATAATATATAGATAATAGAAAGAAATAGAAATATATAAACGAATAATGAATCTGCATCTTCAAGTGACTCAATAGGATTGAGTAAACGATTTCCTACTTTTTGAGTACCGAAGATTCCACTTACAAGGAATCATTAAAAAAATTTAGTAAAAATAGTTCTAATTAAAATTGAAAAAGTTTCCTATTTAGACATAATTATTTAATCATAATTATTTAATTTGAAGAAAATTGAACAATAAGTATCACGTTTGATCTTCATAGGAAGATCCGTTTTTCTTTTTTAATTGACTCATCACTGATTTAATTTAAAATTTAAAATAGATAAAAAGATCAAAGAAAAGAAGAAAGAAATCCAATTTTTTCATGAGATGGATAAAAAAATGATGTAAGTTAAGATTTGAATCTTTATTCTTTTCATCTGATTACGAAAATTAAAATTAAAAAAAATAGGGAGGGTTTTTCGTATCTATCAGATAGACTGAACAGTTGTCACTATTATAGATATTCTATAATATAGAATTTAAATAATTTCAGTTTAAATAGTTTAAGGGATCACAAATCGTTTTCACAAAAACCCAAAAATTTTTGTCATTAAAATAGAACGATACATATCATATAAGCGATACTTTTCCTTAGTTTATATTTTTTAACATGGGATTGAGTAATATTTCAATAATCGACTCTTGTCATAAAGTGAATAAAAGGGATAGGATAAATCACCCCTGCCTCAATCGGTACATAGATTTCCAATTTTTCATTAGAGCCAAACACGAAATACCTAAATAAAATGAGATTCAAAGAAAATAGATTGGCTCCATAACATATTTCTATATGTTATGGAACTTGATCATTTGTTAATGAGATTCAAACAGACACAGATATTCAAATTAATACGGATTAACTCCCCCTACTTCTTTCTATGGGAATAATGGAGCATAAAAAAGGGATATGCGCTGGGACGGAAGGATTCGAACCTCCGAATAGCGGGACCAAAACCCGTTGCCTTACCACTTGGCCACGCCCCATTTCAATTTCTAATCTAGACTAAGAAACAATAATATTGGTATTGGTTCTTTGTCAACTACAGTCCAAATATC